CTGACCTGTAGGTCCGCTAACGTAAAGCGAAGAGTTGAGCCTGAACTGGCGAACCGAAGTAACTTTCGGAACCGTACTTCCTACAGCTAACATGTGTCCAGTCCAGCGGGAACGCGCAGCGCAAACGAACGTGAGCTGCTATACCGAATCCCCCGCCGGCCATCGGGGGCCGAGTGGTACGGCCATGATCTGCAGGGGAACGGATCACCAATTCTTCCATTGGGGACAGGTGCACGAACGACAACTCCAAACGTCACACATACGCCGCCTACCTACCGTTTAGGTGGCACCAGCGAGATCCAGCTAAGGTAAAGAACTTCGTGTCGCGGCTGCTCCACTCCGCTGCGGTCTCATGAACTGAACTTCGTTGCCTTCCCGCGTGCGAAGCGAATGGGCGCTGTGCTGTTTTTCGGGGCGGGGGGCGAAGAGAGACCAGAAGAATGATTCATTTGGATCGACGAGCTTTTTCAGCCCAAAAACTCAGAATCAATGGAATGTCTGTCTATCCATGAACATCTATTCTATCTATATGTCTAGGGGATCTCTCTATAAATAGAAAAGTTTTTTATGGCATGATATGATCGCCTAGCCGTAGCTGCATATCAGCTGCGCTCAATATGCGATGCGGGATTTCTGTTGGATCAGATCTTTTGCTTTGACGGAAGCTTTTGGACCTAGCGAAAAGGACTCTAACTTCGCGCAAGCAAGCGCGAGAGAAGCAAGCAAAGTAGAAGCTTTGCCAGAAGCAAGACGGGGAAGCGGAGCTGTCGTAGAAGCGGTAGCTTCCCCCGACCGACTAAAATACAACAGTCGCGACCTACTTTAAAAAAAAAAGGCGAAGGGTTTGGCAACAAGCAAACGGCTTTCTATCATAGTTGCAAGGATTCCAAACCTTAACTAACTACTTAAGTACAGTACCAAAGGCTGCTGTTTCGTTTCATAAGGGGGCTGTTCATTACAAGCTATCAGCGCTGTCTTAGATTGAACGGCAATAAGATAAGTCGACGTTCAATCTCTAAGGCGGGTTTCCGTTGAGAACGGAATAGTGTTCGTGCCCAAAGGTGAACAAAGCCCTAGCTTCTAGAGTTCACTGCTTTTTCCAGGCCGGAGAAGGGCTTATACTGCTCGCCTTTGTTTGATATGTGTCCATTCAGTACCAATACAAACTAAAACTACATCAAAGTAGAAGGGCCACTATAGAAGCTAGAAGTAGCCTCTTTGATTGGTAGTCGGCCTAACCAAAGCGTCACGACAACAGAAAATTAGCCTTATGAATGGAATCTTAAGTAGGGGGCTTAGCCCGCCCGCCTACCAATCAAAGAGGCTGAGAGTAAGCGCAAGCTCTCCCGTAAGCTCTTCGAGCTTCCCTTCATTCGCTTCGCGGGAGCCGCACAGCACATAGCTGGAAGTCAGAGGGCCCATACTACCTGCCTAGCCCTTCGCTCCGAGGGACCGTAGATCGGAAAGCGCCTTCTAAACCACCACATTCGTCCAAAAGAGAAGGGAAGGGGCCTATGTATTTGCATGACCCCTGCAGATTGAAGCCTATCTACACCCGTAGCCAATCCCCTAGGTCTTGCCACCACGCCGCAGAACGGGAGCTCGTGTGAAACCTTTTATTTCTGGCGTAACCGCGGTAAAACGTAAAAAAAGATTATGGCCGCCTAACACGGGGGCCGTAGGTACGATAAACTCGGCCAAAATATGACACCCGAAGGGCCTGGCACGCACAATCCTATCCGAGTCCGAGTTTACCCCTTGCACGCACTTCGGACAGCCGTCCGTAGCATCATAAGGAGGACCTCCCTTTCGAGGTACAAAAAGAGTACGGTACATAGGAGGTTGGTCTTTCTCAACGTGGTGTATAGCACGAAAAGCCTTTCGATACAAGATAGGGCCGTTCACATGAAAGAAACAAGTGAATCCTTTCTTCTCTTCTTTATCTTTCCCCTTCGAGAAAGATAAAGAGGGTCTTATGGAGGGGAAGGGCTTGGGCCTACCTATCCCGATAGAACCCCATAAAGGAACGGGAGTTGTTGAGAGGTTCCATATTACCGAGCCGAAGGGCAGCACTTTTGTACGTCATCGTAGTATGTCACGTCGTCTCGTCCCCGCTGCATCGAAGAGTACCTATGCACTATGTTCCGGTTCACTGATAAGAAAGATAGAGTCGGGGTGGGGGTCTACGATGTGATACTAAAGTATGACCGGGGAAGATACCTGCTAACTATGGGTAGGAAGCAAGGAACCTTTATGTAACAAATTTCGGGGGGTTACAGATCTCTTATACTACCATCGATCGACAGAGCGGAACGACCAGAAAAAGAAGTGAAGTTAGAAAGCCGTATGATAGGTGGTAACTATCTTGTACGGTTCGGGGGGTAATCGGCGTACCCCGGGGGGGAATCTTTGGCTCTATCGAACATACAGGGAATTGGAGGTAGCATTCCACCGATGTCAAGTCATGGACTGGTTCCCTCAGCCCTTTTTCTATGTGTTGGTGTTCTATATGACCGACATAAGACTCGACTTGTTAGATATTACGGAGGTTCAGTGAGCACCATGCCGAATCTCCCTACCATTTTCTTCTCTTCCACTTTGGCCAATATGAGTTCACCTGGTACTAGCAGCTTTATCGGGGAATTTCTCATCTTAGTAGGAGCTTTCCAAAGAAATAGCTTAGTAGCCACATTAGCAGCGCTTGGGATGATTTTAGGCGCGGCGTATTCCCTTTGGCTATATAATCGTGCGGTTTCTGGGAATTTAAAACCTGATTTCCTCCATAAATTCTCCGATCCAAATGGCAGAGAAGTTTCCATATTTATACCTTTTCTTGTTGGAGGGGCGACCGTCCGTTAAACTACCAAAGAAAAAAGGGTAAACCAATGCGATCATGACATTGTAGGTGCTTGCGATGGGACGGATGCGACTTCCCTCAGTTGGTTTGGATGGCATAGCCCGTTGCAGAAGTCCCCCTTTTTATTCATTTCTTTAGTCTTTAGGGAGCCAAAGCTTTACTTTACTAAACTAATAAAATAAGGCTCGCGCAGGGGCGCTCACGTTTTTGGCGGGGCCGTATCTTGCTGGGTGAGACCGAGAGAAAGAAAGGACGGGGGGCAACCATGCATGGTACTTCTCGACCGTGTCTCCGAGGGACAGTTGAACGAGCGACTCATGAATGCTGCCGGGTCGGACGAGCCAATAACTCGAACGCGTTCGGTCTTTTTTTGAGCAAGAATCACGGCGTTACCTTATCTTCACCATGATACGGACTCCAAGTTCTTATGGCAGAGCACGAGGAGATTGATCATCAATATGATTATGATGGGAATGGAAACCAGAAGCACGACTGGGGTCTTCGTGGTCCACAAGATAATAAAACCATCAGTAACAGTAACGTAAGCATGAGACTTTTTGGTAGTACCGGTGAACCAGATGGCCGCGGCGGTGGAATCTGGGACGGAGGACTTGTAGTATCTCTCTAGATCTGGCAAAAACGAAAGACCCCCTAACATAATTCGAATGGAGGCTGGCCGCTGAGCCCACTCTGGCCTCGCGGGGCGGGCCCCTGTGGTTGCGAGCTGGAGCTGCCATAGCTTATGGCTAGAGCAATGGGGGGGGCCCCGGCAGAGATAAAAGTAAGGATAACGAGCGCTCCGCCCGCCAAGCGGGCGGCAGGAGCAGCGGGCAAGTGCTTGGTAGGCCAACAGCCCAGTGAACCGGGCGGGGCACTCGACGAAAGGGGGCACACTGAGCAAGTACGAGAAATTGGCCCCGCTCCTCTTTTCTTAAAACCAAGGACCTATGGAAGTCGGGGCTCGTCCCCGGTCAATATTGGATCCAACAATAGGGGGCCGTAGCACTGACCTCTTTTTTTTTTTCAATACAAACAATAGGGGAAAAGATCGTACAGTTCCTTACCGAGACAAACTCTCAACGGATCCTCCGCGCGCTGGGCATACCTCTTTCCGTGCGTCTTTCTCGTGGCGGGAACAGAACAACAGGGAAAGACCCGGCCGACCGGCCCAGGGCTTGAGGGCGAGCTTTATTTCTTTCAGATAGAATGGGGAGTAAATCAAAAGGCTTCCGTTTCCGTTTTTGGTTTGGGGGCTTTCGGGCCCCTCTCGATCTTTTTCGTAGTTGAGAAGGGAGAAGGAGTCTAAATCAATAGACATTAATGAACCATCATTGATGGACGTTGCACATGACACGATCAATTCGACTCAAGGTCCGGCGCTAATAGAAGTAGCTTACTCTCCTAGTAGCGAAGGAAAGGGGGCAGGGGCCCTGTCGTAGTAATCGTGGGCAGGTCTCATGAGATCTATGCCGGCCGTCGGAATCAAACGAAGGTCGAAGGACCATTCGATTCATTAAGGGGCATAGATCTAGGCCTATTTGTTTGTTCGGTCAATCACCAAAGGCGGGGGGGACCACTGTGGACGAGACCCCCGGCCTCGATTCTTTTGCATAGTCCGGGGGCCGGCCGCGGCGGAGCAGCGGGGCATAGCGGCGCCCTCGCCTGGCGCCATTCCCGGACCTAGCAGCAGACGGGCGGGGCGTGCCTGAATTCAGACCAGACCAGACTCTTCTTTGTTTGAGCTGCTCCCGCGCACGCAGACCGGAAGATCTCACTTGTCCAGTCCAGGACAAGTACGTAGAGATCTTCGTGGGACCGTGGAGGGAGTCTCCATCGAGCTTTTCTAGGATTCCTTATCACGCCACGCATGGAGATCTTTCCATTGATAGATAAGGGGGCTCCCCCCTTGAACAGACTCTTAAAAGTTACTACCTACTTATACGGAAGAGGTGTACTTTGTGCCGCCCGGAGGTCATATAGATCGGAACCCGGAGCGATAAGAACGAAAGCCCTACCCACAGTACAACTACTGGCCCTTCAAAAAGGCTTTCATCAAGTAGCGCCCCTAGAATCTAAGCCCTTTTTTAGGCCGTGTAATAGGGAGGTGTAAGGCATTTGGTACTTCGGTAGGGCGAGCAGCCCTTAAACCCAAAAAAGGTTTAGAACCCTTCCCCTATTTCTGCATTTCATTTTATATTTGGCCTGCTTCAAACAAAATTATAAATTTTAAATTATAAAAAAGGGTCGGTCAATAGCATAGCTCTTTCTTTCCCCGGTCTCCTTTCGAAGTTTCGAAGTAAAGGCCCTCGCTTTCCTAATCCGGTAGGGCCGGGCGGCTTTGTTTGCCCCAGCTTGGCGAATCAGCTCTCCCGCGCAACGACATTGTTTGTGCACCCCTTACCGTTCTCGCTCAGTGTTTGCAACGGCCGGGAAGGCAGTCGTAGAAGCGAAGCCTATCGCCACGCCGACCATCAAATACGAGATTTGGCCCCTTCTCAAAGATTTGATGGAATGGCCCAGCCCGCCTAAGAGCGCTTATGTCATAGGGGAACTCATGGCTGGAAACAAGCCTTATGGTTTTGATATCCTATCCGGTAGGAATAATAAGAATGGAAAGTCCAGGTTGGTTGGTGAGCCTAGTGATAGGAGACTATCTAGCTTGGTTCGGAGAGCACTTCTTGGGTGAAAGATTTTTTTGTTGCTAAATGTTACGGCCTAAATGCTGAACTATTGACCCTACTTGTTCGGATGGGTGTTCACCCTAAAGTGTTCCCGGACCGCATGCATACATCCGTAAGTAACTTAGTGCAACATGGCAAATTTAATTGATAGGAATCAGCAAAGAAAAGAAAGCGGCGGGAATCCTCAATTTATCTTGAAGCTTGTACCTATCAGAACATTGTTCTATTTCACCACCAAAGAGAATTAGGCTTCAGCTCCAGCTCTAGCTTAGGCTTGATTGAAGCATAGAATTAGGCACCAGCCTCGGCCTAGGCATCGGCTTCCTTCTTCGTAGTCTTCTTCTTCCCTCGGATTCGGCATAGCCTTCTTCAGATTATTCATCCTTGTCTTCGTCTCTGTCTACCAGATCGGATCCAATCAAAGCTGTTCGTCCCCCTTCTCGGCGTTCCCGGAGGGTGGCTCTTCACTTGGTGTTCACTATTCTAGGGTTTTGGCACTAACAATGGCGCAGACTTTCCCGCAAACAACACATCAAATATGGGCCTTGCTGCCTCCCTATTCCCGACATGCTATGGTGCCCCGGGGCCGAAATGCGGCAGGGTCTTCAAGCCCCACGCTCGATTCTCGAGATTCATGGGGCGTCTCGCGAAGATCTTCGATCCGAACCTTCGCGTCTACTCTCTCTTAGAGGATGAACCGCGCCTTCGCTATATCGCCCCTCGCTACTGCTCAACCTTGCTATCGCACTTCTTTTTGCCGGCCCTTCCAGATTCCAATTCCTTATTGAGATCGAGATCTTGTTCCATTAGACCCAGTTCGGTCAGATCAGTTCCATAATATAGCTTGCCCGGACCGGGCTTTCAGTCTTTGGTCGGGCCGGCCGTAATGAATGATCGTTGTTCGGGAACAAAACAATAAGACTTAAGGCTTTCGCTATCGCTATCGCTCTTCGCCTAAAGCCGTAACTTCGCTCCGCTGCTTCGCGTTTAGAAAGCCGTATTGCCCGAAGGGGGCATGCTGCAAAAGCGTAGGTGAGTGATAAGCGTAGGGGGCGTGCCCGAAGGGCAGCGGCAGCAGTGTGGTTCCAGGTGCCCGTCGCTAGATTGAGATCTGCAGGGCGGCGGGGACTTCGACCGCCTTGTATCAGGTGAAGAGAAGGGGGTGGTAGGCTTAGTAGGGCTCGAACCTACAATATAACCGTTATGAGCGGTACGTTTCAACCAATTAAACTATAAGCCCCTACGGATCTCTACATGCAATTCGCTCGCTTCGGGAAGAGCGGACGGAAAGAGGAGGCCTTTGCTCTATCTGCTTCTTCCTCTTCCCAGGAATGAACAATTGGATAAAAAAAAGGAATTTTTTTATTATTGTTTATAGAATATTATTATTATATATATATTATTTTTAATAAAATTAAAAAAATAGAATTAAGTTCTATTAGCCCTTTCGCGACTCAAACTGCCGGTACGCTTTCCGGCTCGCAATGGCTCAAACGGGCGGGGGCTCTCTATTTGCTTGCAATGCCGGTTCTTCGCCTTTAGTTAGAAGTAGAAGTAGAGGGCGCCATTTGCCCCACACTTCATAAAAAGTAGAAGTGAGAAAGAAAAACTTGGTTACGGGAACGGCCGACTACTTTAGTATAGCTACACCTATAAAAGGTTTTTCCTACCCCTTCTCCTTTCTGTCAATGTTGCCAATTCCCAGAATACTAATGTACCCTCGTGTATACAGCTGTCCAACTACTTTCTTCCTCCGACTTATTTAGTAACTTCCGGCTTCCCCACTTCCGCATCTGTCGTATTCGGGAGAGCTTGCTTCGTAGCGGAGCATTTAGCAATGCCAGCAGCCTGGTGAGGGCTGGCTGTCTGGGGACAGGTTAAGGCAGGGCCTGCTGGGCTTGCTTCTCATGAGACTGGGTGAAGGAAAGGACGACTATTGATGCCTTGAACTCGACTCCTCTA